CTGTTGCGGGTCGGTGCCTTCTGCCCATTCTTTAAACTCCGATTCATAGAGAAATCTACGATCAAAGATAGAACGAGATCCATTTTCCACCATCTCTAAGGGATTCCTTGGTTCGGGCCGAAGAAGCGAGGATCCCACCAGAGCGCCTTCTACTACTTCTAATAGGCCATCAACTAGATCAGAATCCGTCTCAACGAGTCTATAAGAAGTGATCCAATTTTTTTCATCGGGTCCGGGTAGAGACCAAAGATCTTGAGCGATCGATCCGGCAGAACAACTCAAAAGAGAAAGAAGTATCGTTAATTTCTTCATGTTCGTTCCAAGTTCGAAGAACCATTTGTACAAATAAGGATCCCCTTCGTAACATGATTGCTTCTTCATATAGATAGATATAGGATCTATAAGGCAGCAATTATTTATAAGTACATTTTGTGCAACAGCCCTTCCTATCTGATAGAAAAGGATCCCATGATCCGGAACCGGTCTTACATGGGCTCGCAACTCCCAAGTTTGTCTATGAAGAGCGAATCGAATTGTATTCGTGTCTATAATTGATTTCTTCTGTGTAATACTAATCGATAGGGCCTCATTGGTAATTGCTACAAGATCTCGTGCATTGTAACCCATGGCTATGGACCCGAATCCATTAGTATGGAACATTTTCTTTTCCAAGTGAAATCCCCTAGTATATGAAAGGGTGAAAACGTGCTTTCGTTGTTGTGGAATAAGAAGCCTTCGTATCTTAATGCATGTATTTAATTTATTCGGAGCTATTAGAGCGGGATCCACTTTTTGGGGAATATGAGTCGAAGCAATAACAAGAATATCTCTAGTGGACCGTCTTTCACAATTCCCGGAGAGATAGTTCAATAATAAACCGAGGGACTCCGACTCATCCACATACAGATCATGAATGTTTGGAATCCATACTATGCAAGGAGACATTGTTCTTGCCAATTCGAATTGCAAGTGGATAGAAGCTAGGTCTATTTCCAACTCGATAATATACCTAAGTATCTCATCATCCACCGTATACTCCTCCCTCAGCTCCGGGTCCGAGTCCAAGTTCGAATAAAAAGAGTCACGATCATCAATATCGTCCACATCTTTAAGCGCATCCATATAGTCCTTAGCAGGATCGCTATCATCATCAATATCCACATCATCAAGCGCTTCCGTATAGTCCTCAGGATCGAGATCATCAATAACTATTTTCAAATCCAGCTTGTTCAGAAATACCGTAATGAAAGGAAGATAGGAGTTTGTCGCTAGGGATTTGACCAAATAGGATCGTCCAGTTCCTATAGGACCTATCACTAAAATACCCCTAGAGGGGGATAGGGCTAGGCGGAACGAAAAGGGTTTTGGTTTTCCATGAGATGGGAAATGAAAACTATTAACCCCACACGAGGTTTGTGAATAAGTGATTGTCTGATAATGAGCAAGGAATATCCGTCTTTCTGCTAAACAGGATGTATTGAACTCATAATTCATTAGATCCTTTTGATGAATGTCAACTACGTATCGTAAGTAAATTGCTCCCGCTTGTTCAAACATTTGATAACCATAGTCACTCTTTACTAAATGATCAATATGAGTCAGACTCCATAGAATTTGATCAATCCCTTTTTCTGGCCTTAAGGTGGAGAAATGAAACGAGTAAACTCTCTCTTTATCCAAAAACCAATCACAGGTCTCGATCCAGGATTCTATTTCATCATGAGTCTGAAACCTTTGTCCTTTTCTTATCCATGAATAGATCTCTTTACTTGTATGACTTAGATGTCTCGTATTTCTCGAAAAAGTGATTCGATTGATGGGATTTGGTATGATACTTATGAGATCGATGAGATTGAAAAATATCTTCTGTATAAATTTGACCCCATACGCGGGACCACCACCAAATAGCGCAAAACCCAGTATTTCTGCTAGAAAATCTTCTAACTGTTCCTGAGCAACTAGAAAGAGATTCTTTAACCAGAAAGAATTCGGTTCAGGTTTAGGATACCCATCCACAAGTTTGTACACCTCAATCATGTATGATGGAATCGTCAAAGATTTTATCCTCTCGAACTCTGTCTGTAACTCACTAGAGTCTAGGGAAACAGAGAAAAGAAGTACCTGAACGAGACATCCAGCAAGAAGAAGAAGTAAAAGGCTTGAATAGAGGAACTCCCGAACATTTGGCGAGCTCAGATGTGTCGATATCAACAGTGACTCATTATTTCGATGAATCATTTCTTCGACCCGAAGAAGCCTACGGAAACACTTCCACGAAATATCACTTGAAATCTCACTTATCGGTGCCCACAATCCCCACAATTTTAGTTTAAGAGCTCGCCATTTTAGCTTAAGAATTCGCCATGCTGATCTGTGCATAATATAATGAAAATTGGATACAAATTTGTGACTGCTACTTAGCATCGGCAATAGGTCTGAAAAAGCATCTAAAAATATCAAATTTAGATATTTGTACCCTGTCGAAGTAAAGAACCACGGC